CGACAAAAAAAATTATTGATAAATACATTTACAATAATGAAAGAAAACAAGAAAGAATTAATAAAAAAAAGAAAAATTCAATTCCGTTTATTTCGACTATAAAAAAGCCACTTGATAATATTAGTACTATTAAAACAACAAATTCACAGATTTTTTATGACTTATCCTACGTGTCACAAGCATATATATTTTACAAATTATCACAAATCCAAGTTAGGAACTCGTCTAAATTAAAATCTGTTTTTCAATATCAAAGAATCCCCTTTTTTCTTAAGCCTGAAATAAAGGATTTTTTTGAAACACAAGAAATGGTTCATTCGAAATTAGGAGATAATAAACTTCCGAGTTATGAAATAAATCAATGGAAAAACTGGTTAAGAGGACATTATAAATATGATTTATCTCAGATCAGATGGTCTAGATTAATAGCAAAAAAATGGCAAAATAAAGTTCATCAGCGTCGTATAGCTAAAAACGAAAATTTAAACAAACGGCATTCATATGAAAAAGACCAATTAATTGATTCCAAAAAACCAAAAAAATTTGGAGTATATTTATTATCTAATCAAAAAGATAATATTAAAAAATACTATAAATATAATCTTTTATCATATAAATTTCTTAATTATGAAAAATGCTTTTTTTATAGATCTCTGTTTCAAGTAAATAAAAATAGATATTTTTCTTATAACGTGCCTAAAGAAACCTTTTTTGATATGCCGGGTAATATCCTTATTACTAATTATCTAGGAAAGATTGATATTCTATATATGGACAAAAAGATCGATAGAAAATATTTTAATTGGAAAATTCTCAATTTTTATCTGAGACAAAAACTCGATATTGAGGCCTGGATCATGATTGATACCAATAGGAATCAAAATACTAAAATTGGTATTACTAATTCTTACAAAATTTCTAAAAAAGATCTTTCTTCTCTTATGAGTCCAGAAATAACTCCATCAAACTCAATCAAAAGATTTTTTGATTGGATGGGAATGAATGAAAAAATGCTAAACTGTCCCGTATCGAATCTGGAACTTTGGTTCTTCCCAGAATTTATGTTACTTTATAATGCATATAAAACTAAACCTTGGGTTATACCAATCAAATTACTTCTATTAAATTTGAATAAAAATGAAAATAGTAGTGAAAATAAAAAGATCAATGAAAAGAAAAAAGGAAGTTTTTTGATAGCATTGAATAAAAAGCATCAAAATAAGGAAGAAAAAGAACCCACAAGCAGAGGAGATCTTGGGTCCGGTCTCTCACAAAAAAAAGATATTGAAGAAAATTATGCAAGATCAGACATGAAAAAGGGGAAAAAGAAAAAACAATACAAAAGCAACACAGAAGCAGAACTAGATTTATTCCTCAAACGGTATTTGCTTTTTCAATTGAGATGGAACGATACTTTGAATCAAAGAATGATCAATAATATCAAGGTATATTGTCTCCTGCTTAGACTGATAGATCCAAGAAAAATTACTATATCCTCGATTCAAAAGAGAGAACTTAGTTTGGATATAATGATGATTCAGAATAATTTAGCTCTTACAGAATTGCTGAAAAAAGGAATATTGATTATAGAACCCATTCGTCTGCCTGGAAAAAAAGATGGACAACTTATTATGTATCAAACCATAGGCATTTCGTTGGTTCATAAGAGTAAGCAGCAAACAAATCAAAAATACCAAGAGCAAAGATATGTTTCTAAAAATAATTTTGATGAAACTATTTCACCACATCAAAGAATAACTCGAAATAGAGACAAAAATTTGTTTGATTTGCTTGTTCCTGAAAATATTTTATCGGCTAGGCGCCGTAGAAAGTTGAGAATTTTAATTTGTTTCAATTCAAAAAATCGAAATGACATAAATAGAAATTTCATATTTTGGAACGGAAAGAACGTAAAAAACAGCAGCCAAGTTTCACATGACAATAACCATCTTGATAGAGATAAAAAGCAATTAATGAAATTAAAGCTCTTTCTTTGGCCTAATTATCGATTAGAAGATTTAGCTTGTATGAATCGTTATTCGTTTAATAGTAATAATGGCAGTCGTTTCAGTATGTTAAGGATACAGATGTATCCACAATTAAAAATTTGTGAATAATACACCCTTTCTATATATCCTATACCCTAGAATAATTCTAATATAAGGTATATGAAAGTAAACAAATATACAGATCGCGTGTCTTGTCTCATATTTCATTCTAATATCCAATATGAAATGAATAACGTCTCAATTAGATCTCGAAATGAATCAACAGGACCTTCTTAATTTTAGGTCTAAATTATTCGACGCGAAAAAGTACTAATCCTTTTCTAAATCCAATTTGAAATCAGATTTATTTATTTGAATTCAGAAAATTAGGAGTTCATAAAGATATTCAAATTAGATTATTGTATATACCACATTTAAATTAATGGCATTATTATTACTGATCAGTAAAATCCATATATGTAAAAAGGGAAGGGGGCGTTTTTTTATGGTAAAAAATTCATTCATTTCGGTTAGTTCTCAAAAAGAAAAGGAAGAAAACCGAGGATCTGTTGAATTTCAAGTCTTCAGTTTCACCACTAAGATAAGGAGACTTACTTCACATTTGGAATTGCACAAAAAAGACTCTTCATCTCAGAGAGGTTTGAAAAAAATTTTGGGAAAACGTCAACGACTGCTGGCTTATTTGTCAAAAAAAAATAGAGAACGATATAAAGAATTAATTGGTGGGTTGGATATTCGAGAGAGAAAAACTCGTTAATTTGAAGCGTGATATCATTTGAACTTAGTCGTTTAAATTTTGATGAACTTCTTTTTACTTTCAGAAATGCATGGAAGAATGACTCGAAAAAAAACTTATGATTGCACCAACTACAAGAAAAGACCTCATGATAGTCAATATGGGCCCTCACCACCCATCAATGCATGGTGTTCTTCGACTGATCGTTACTCTGGATGGCGAAGATGTTATTGACTGTGAACCGATATTGGGTTATTTACATAGAGGAATGGAGAAAATTGCAGAAAATCGAACAATTATACAATATTTACCTTATGTAACGCGTTGGGATTATTTAGCTACTATGTTCACAGAAGCAATAACTGTAAATGGACCCGAACGGCTAGGAAATATTCAAGTACCTAAAAGGGCTAGTTATATCAGAGTTATTATGTTGGAGTTGAGTCGTATCGCTTCTCATTTGTTATGGCTTGGCCCTTTTATGGCAGATATTGGGGCACAGACCCCTTTCTTCTATATTTTGCGAGAACGAGAATTGATATATGACCTATTCGAAGCTGCTACCGGTATGCGCATGATGCATAATTATTTTCGTATCGGAGGAGTCGCTGCTGATCTACCTCATGGATGGATAGATAAATGCTTGGATTTTTGCGATTATTTTTTAACCGGGGTTGATGAATATCAAAAGCTTATTACACGGAATCCTATTTTTTTAGAACGAGTTGAAGGCGTAGGCATTATTGGCTCAGAAGAAGCACTAAATTGGGGTTTATCAGGGCCAATGCTACGAGCTTCTGGAATAAAATGGGATCTTCGTAAAGTTGATCGTTATGAGTGTTACGACGAATTGGATTGGGAGATTCAATGGCAAAAGGAAGGGGATTCATTAGCTCGGTATTTAGTACGAATCAGTGAAATGACAGAATCCATAAAAATTATCCAACAGGCTCTCGAAGGAATTCCAGGGGGACCCTATGAGAATTTAGAAATCCGACGTTTTAATAGAATAAAAGACACTGAGTGGAATGATTTTGAATATCGATTTATTAGTAAAAAACCTTCTCCAAGTTTTGAATTGTCCAAGCAAGAACTTTATGTAAGAGTTGAAGCACCAAAAGGAGAATTGGGAATTTTTCTGATAGGCGATCAGAGTGTTTTTCCTTGGAGATGGAAAATTCGACCGCCGGGTTTTATCAACTTGCAAATTCTTCCGCAGTTAGTTAAAAGAATGAAATTGGCTGATATTATGACGATACTAGGTAGCATAGATATTATTATGGGAGAAGTTGATCGTTGAAATGATAATTCATACAACAGAAATGCAAACTATCAATTCTTTTTCCAGATTGGAATTCTTAAAAGAAGTCTATAGCATCATATGGATGCTTGTCCCTATTTTAACTCTTGTATTAGGAATCACACTAGGTGTATTAGTAATTGTTTGGTTAGAAAGAGAAATATCTGCAGGGATACAACAACGTATTGGACCCGAATACGCTGGGCCTTTGGGAATTCTTCAAGCTCTAGCAGATGGTACAAAACTGCTTTTCAAAGAGAATCTTCTTCCATCTAGAGGAGATACTCGTTTATTCAGTATCGGGCCATCCATAGCAGTCATATCCATTTTACTAAGTTATTCGGTAATTCCTTTTAGCTATCACTTTATTCTAGCCGATCTTAGTATTGGTGTTTTTTTATGGATCGCCATTTCTAGTCTTGCTCCCGTTGGACTTCTTATCTCGGGATATGCATCAAATAATAAATATTCCTTTTTAGGTGGATTAAGGGCTGCTGCTCAATCAATTAGTTATGAAATACCATTAACTCTCTGTGTATTATCAATATCTCTACGTGCGACTCGGTGAGACAGAAAATTTCTCCTATTTCTTTCTAGCAAGAAAATGAAATAAGTTAAACTTTTTTTATTCATCGTTGGAATTGATGAATTAAACCAGATAGTTATATGAGTGAAATAAAACGGCTTATAAATTTGCTGTTAAAGGAATTCAATCTCATTTCCTATGTACAAGAATTAAGTCAAAGGAAATATAAGCACTTGAGACTGTTTATCCCAACATCAGTTGACAAGATTGGTTCATTAGTCATCATGGCTTGAAGCCGTTTCAAACGATCAATCATATGGGGTTTTTACTATCTATTACCATAGATGTATTACCCTAATGCGAGATTCAAATCAAAAAAATGAGTGGATGGTTAGTAAGACCAAGATACACAAAGGATTAGTAATGGAGATTCTGTAAATTATTCAAAAGGATATTTCTTTATAGAATAAGAATTTTAATTGGGGCTTTAAGTTGGTAGAAATGATTTAAGAAGTACTCCCCACGATTTCGATCCAGAGTATGTTCCTATCCACCGATTAAGTAAATAACTATCAAGAACGAAGAAATCTTTTACTTTGGGTAATGCCCTTATTTTTTTCTGAGAAAGTAGAATAGGAACGAAAAAAATCTAAAGACTAGAATTCTAATTGCAAAAGGATCTCTTTTTTTTATTCATAATTATTTATATTTTATTGATTTTTATTTCGAGAAAAAAATTCTTGTTATGTAATGTCTAATTATTTTTCGTAATTTAAAATAATAAAATGATTAGGTTGAAATATCTATGCGATATTCCTCTAAAAAGTATTTCTTTATTCAAAGATAAAGTTATTAATCAACAAAGAAAAATGAAAATTCTTAAAAGATCAGATCAATTCAGAAGCACTTTTTATTATAAATTTAGTTATTATAAATTTAGCAGACAGAATTCCATTGGTCTAATTCTAAGCCTTAGGATAATAGTTTGACTCTCTATCGAGCCTACAAACACATCAAAATTAAATAATGTTGAAAGATCCTTCGATTTATTTGTGACCTATGAGGAGCCGTATGAGGTGAAAATCTCATGTACGGTTCTGTAATAGCGATGGCAACAGTGATGTTATCGTCGACTATGATTATCTAACAGTTTAAGTACAGTTGATATAGTTGAAGCGCAGTCAAAATATGGTTTTTGGGGATGGAATTTGTGGCGTCAACCTATAGGGTTTATCGTTTTTCTAATTTCTTCTCTAGCCGAGTGTGAGAGATTACCTTTTGATTTACCAGAAGCCGAAGAAGAATTAGTAGCAGGTTATCAAACCGAATATTCAGGTATAAAATTTGGTTTATTTTACGTTGCTTCGTATCTAAATCTACTAGTTTCTTCATTATTTGTAACAGTTCTTTACTTGGGGGGTTGGGATCTTTCTATTCCATACATATTCGTTCCTGAGTTTTTTGACATAAATAAAAGAAGTAAAATTTTTGCAACAATAATCGGTATTTTTATTACATTAATTAAAACTTATTTGTTCGTGTTCATTGCTATTGCAACAAGATGGACTTTACCAAGACTGAGAATGGACCAACTATTAAATCTTGGCTGGAAATTTCTTTTACCTATATCTCTAGGTAATCTATTATTAACAACTTCGTCCCAACTTCTTTCACTGTAAAGGAATAGTCTATTTTCACAACTTGTCTCAAACAAGAGAAAGAAACAAGTCAAATTATTTATCGATATTCAGATATGTTCCCTATGCTAACTCAGGTCTTGAATTCTGGTCAACAAACAGTACGAGCTGCCAGGTACATCGGTCAAGGTTTCATGATTACTTTGTCCCATGCGAATCGTTTACCTGTAACTATTCAATACCCCTACGAAAAATTGCTCACATCGGAACGTTTCCGAGGCCGAATCCACTTTGAATTTGATAAATGCATTGCCTGTGAAGTATGTGTTCGTGTATGTCCTATAGATCTACCTGTTGTTGATTGGAAATTGGAAACGAATATTAGAAAGAAACAATTACTTAATTACAGTATTGATTTTGGAATCTGTATATTTTGTGGTAATTGTGTTGAGTATTGTCCAACAAATTGTTTATCAATGACTGAAGAATATGAACTTTCTACTTATGATCGTCACGAATTGAATTATAATCAAATTGCTTTAGGTCGGTTACCAATGTCAATAATTGACGATTACACAATTCGAACAATTTCTTCGAATTCACCTCAAATAAAAAATGTATAAAACCCTTGATTCAAAAAACATTTACAAATTCCAAATAGCTTTTTTGGATCTAAAAAAGGAAGGGGGTTTTTATTTGGTGAATAAAAAAAAATGGTTGGTTGGGGAAAATTGCAGCTTCATTTTGATTGAAAATTGATTTATATTCGAATAATAATTTCAAAAAAAAATAGAAAGTTTCAACCTCTGCTTTCGATAGGCGAATAACTGTATCTACATCAATCCAAGCTACCCCCATTTAAGTTTCATTCAATTAAAAATTATCCTAAAAAATAGCATAACTTCTTTTTTTGTCCTGGTCAGGTCAACAAAGGCATGAAATATTTAGATTTTTTTCTATAAAATCAAATGGATTTACCTGGACCAATACATGATTTTCTTTTAGTCTTTCTGGGATCGGGTCTTATATTAGGAAGTCTGGCAGTAGTATTACTTCCGAATCCAATTTATTCGGCCTTTTCGTTGGGATTGGTTCTTTTTTGTATATCTTTATTCTATATTCTATCTAACTCGTATTTTGTAGCTGCTGCGCAGCTACTTATTTATGTCGGAGCTATAAATGTTTTAATCATTTTTGCTGTGATGTTCATGAATGGTTCAGAATATTACAAAGATTTTCAGCTTTGGACTATTGGGGATGGAATTACTGCAACGGTTTGTACAAGTCTTTTTATTTCACTAATTACTACTATTCCAGATACATCCTGGTATGGGATCGTTTGGACTACAAAATCAAATCAGATTCTAGAGCAAGATTTGATAAGTAATAGTCAACAAATTGGAATTCATTTATCAACAGATTTTTTTCTTCCATTTGAACTGATTTCAATAATTCTTTTAGTCGCTTTAATAGGTGCAATTGCTATAGCTCGTCAATAAAAAATTTTTTAAATGAGTAATTCAAATAGAATCAACGGAAAATGAATGTTATAATCCTTTTATTTTATTTGAATTTTTGTCTAAAAAATAGAATAGAAAGCCTTTAGTTTCTTATCTATCTATTACCAATCTATTCCCTTGTTTTGTTCCATATTTGTTAGAATCGAATCGAGTGAATTATTGTTCAGATTGAAATGAATCAAGATTGATAAGGAGTTCGAAAATGATGCTCGAACATATACTTGTTTTAAGTGCCTATTTATTTTCTATTGGTATCTATGGATTGATCACAAGTCGAAATATGGTTAGAGCCCTTATGTGCCTTGAACTTATATTAAATTCAGTGAATATCAATTTTGTAACATTTTCTGATATTTTTGATAATCGTCAATTAAGAGGAGACATTTTTTCAATTTTTGTTATAGCTATTGCAGCGGCTGAAGCAGCTATTGGACCAGCTATTGTTTCATCAATTTATCGTAACAGAAAATCAACTCGTATTAACCAATCCAATTTATTGAATAAATAGCATTTATTATATAAATATATAAATAAAAATTTGAATATTCATAAATTAATTCAAATCCGCAGGTTGGATACGGGTAAGATAGGATCGTGGTTACAAAAACATAAGAAATCAAAGTATTTTGGCCCTCGCCCATAATCCAATTGGGAAATAGATTGATTCTGATCACTCATTGATTCGTCTGGTATCTAAATATCGGATTCATTTATAAGTTAGTTTACTAGACCGAAAATTTCTGACGTTCAAAAATGTATAGATCCAATGTCACATTCAGTAAAGATTTATGATACATGTATAGGATGTACTCAATGTGTCCGAGCGTGTCCCACCGATGTATTAGAAATGATACCCTGGGACGGATGTAAAGCTAAGCAAATAGCTTCTGCTCCAAGGACAGAGGACTGTGTTGGTTGTAAGAGATGTGAATCTGCCTGTCCAACGGATTTTTTGAGTGTTCGAGTTTATTTATGGCATGAAACAACTCGCAGTATGGGTCTAGCTTATTGATACCTTCCATAAAATTATACTTGAATCCATTTTATTTTTTTTACCGACAAAAAAATCCATGCTCTAAATATTTAGAGCACGGATTTTTCTGGCCCAAGAAGCGTATCTTGTCTTTACCACGAACCATTTTCCTTTCTTAACACTAATTGTAGTTTTGCCCATATTTTTAGGTTCCCTAATTTTCTTTCTTCCGCATAGAGGCAATAGAGTAATCCGTTGGTATACTATATGTATTTGTATCTTAGAACTTCTTCTGACGACTTATGCATTCTGCTATCATTTTCAATCGGATGATCCATTAATACAACTAGTGGAGGATTATAAATGGATCAATTTTTTTGATTTCCATTGGAGATTAGGAATAGATGGAATCTCTATAGGACCCATTTTACTGACGGGATTCATAACTACTTTAGCTACTTTAGCGGCTTGGCCAGTTACTCGGGATTCTCGATTATTTAATTTCCTAATGTTAGCAATGTACAGCGGGCAAATAGGATTATTTTCTTCTAGGGACCTTTTACTTTTTTTCCTCATGTGGGAGTTAGAATTAATTCCCGTTTATCTACTTGTAGCTATGTGGGGAGGAAAAAAACGTCTGTACTCAGCTACAAAATTTATTTTGTACACAGCGGGAGGTTCCATTTTTCTGTTAATGGGAGTTCTGGGTATCGGTTTATATGGTTCTACTGAACCAATATTAAATTTTGAAATATTAGCCAATCAGTCCTATCCTGTGGGCTTGGAAATAATATTTTATATTGGATTTTTTATTGCTTTTGCTGTCAAATTGCCAATCATACCCCTACATACATGGTTACCAGATACCCATGGAGAAGCGCATTATAGTACTTGTATGCTTCTAGCTGGAATCTTATTAAAAATGGGAGCGTATGGATTAGTTCGGATCAATATGGAATTATTCCCCCATGCTCATTCTATATTTTCTCCTTGGTTGATGATAGTAGGCTCAATGCAAATAATCTATGCAGCTTCAACATCTCTCGGTCAACGTAATTTAAAAAAAAGAATAGCCTATTCCTCTGTATCTCATATGGGTTTCATAATTATAGGAATAGGTTCTATCACCGATATGGGGCTCAATGGAGCCCTTTTACAAATAATCTCTCATGGATTTATTGGTGCTGCACTTTTTTTCTTGGCCGGGACGACGTATGATAGAATACATCTTGTTTATCTTGACGAAATGGGTGGAATAGCTATCCCAATGCCAAAAATATTCACGCTGTTCAGTAGCTTTTCGTTGGCCTCCCTTGCATTACCAGGTATGAGTGGTTTTGTTGCCGAATTAATAGTCTTTTTTGGACTAATTACTAGTCAAAAATATCTTTTAATAACAAAACTCCTAATTAGTTTTGTAATGGCAATTGGAATGATATTAACTCCTATTTATTTATTATCTATGTTACGTCAGATGTTCTATGGATACAAGATATTTAATGTTCGAAACTCTTATTTTTTTGATTCTGGACCACGAGAGTTATTTCTTTCGATCTCCATTTTTTTACCCGTACTAGCTATTGGTATGTACCCAGATTTCGTTCTTTCACTATCAGTTGAAAAAGTTGAAGTTATTCTATCTAATTCTTTTTATAGATAGTTTTTTTGCAAAAAAAAATGATAATTTTGAAAAATGTTCATTTACAATGACAAAAAGAAGGCTTTTTCTTCTTATCTTAAGTAAAAAAAATGAATGTGAACTGGATAGAACCCCGCGAATCACTACAATATTTGATTCAGGGGGTTCTATCCAGTTCACACAAAGTTTTTTTATCTGATATGCGCTGTACACTTTTCGATTCCTATTCGAAAGAACCCCCTTTTTTAATTTAATTAGATGTTAATGTAAATGAACCATAACTATGTAGTCCTATTCCTAATAGATTGACTCCAAAATAGCATATCCAAATTATAAGAAATCCAATAGACGCCACAATTGCTGAATTTGTAGCGTTCCTTTTTTTATTGGTTCGAGTATGTAAATAAATCGCGAATATGATCCAAGTAATAAAAGCCCAAGTTTCTTTTGGATCCCAACTCCAATAGGATCCCCATGCTTCATTAGCCCATACTGCTCCAGAAAGAATTCCTATGGTTAAAAAGATAAATCCTAGACTAATAATCCGATAACTCCAATAATCCAATTGTTGAATCAATTGCGACCTGTAATAATTCCTTGGAGAAAAAAAAGAAATATTTTGTAAAACATTACTTTGTTCATTCATGTATTCAATTTCACCAAAGAAAAATGATTCATTTAAATTTAATAAATGATTACTCGTAGAAAAAAATTTTCTGTTTTTTCTAACTCTAATGACTAGAAGTGATACTGATAATAATGATCCACATAAAAGGGCCGCATAGCCCAATATCATCATACTTACGTGCATTATTAGCCACTCGGATTGAAGGGCGGGTACTAATATTGTAGATTGGTGTCTTTCAGTTAAAAGACCTGAAGTAGCAAAGCCCTGGGTAAAAATAGTACTTGGGCCGATTATTATGCTTAGAATATTTTGATTCTTTTTGAAATACGTAACTATATGAGTAAGGGAAAAACTCCATGAAAGGAAAATTAAGGATTCATATAAATCACTTAGTGGAAAATGTCCTGAATAAATCCAACGAGTAATTAATAATCCTGTTATACAGAAAAAAGAAATTATCATGCCCTTTTCGGATGAATCATATAGTTTTACAATTTCATCAGCAAAAAAGGTTATCAAATGAATTGTCATTAGAATAGAAACGATTGAAAAAGAAATATGAATTAATATATGCTCTAAGGTTGAAAATATCATAAAAACAAGGACTCCCTTAATTATAAAATTGAAATTTGGAATTGAATTCATCAATTCATTTTCATTATTTTCATTATAGGATCTATTTACTTTTTTTAGGAGATGACATGCCGCCACTCGGACTCGAACCGAGATGCTATAGCACTGCTTCCTAAGAGCAGCGTGTCTACCAATTTCACCATAGCGGCTTGTCTTGAACTCATAATAGTCTATGAATAAACAATCGTCTAGATTTAAGAATTTAATTGGGTTAAATATTTTTTTGGAAAGATCAAATTTGATGAATAAAAATTCGTTAAAATAGGTATTTGAAGGTTCATTAGTTGCATTTTAGTTTAGGGTCTTCCTTTTCTTTTATTGTGTATTTTATACTCTCCTCGGACTTGAACTCTTGTAAAACTAAATGGGCCTACTATGATATGAATTAAGGGTTATAAACCCCAAAAAACATTTTTGTTTTTTGAATTCAGTAAGGTAGAAGAATGCTTATTCTACATAGTCTAAGGGCGGAACGATTTCCATTCCCTAATTGATTAAACTCAAAAGAGAATGGAAATCGGGAATTGAGGTTTCGAAATGAAATGAGTCAATTTTAAAATTTAAATGCGGCCAATTTATATTATTCCAACGTGTTATGTTTTATTATTTATTTTATTTGTTTGTCGCACAAAAAAACTTTTGGAATTCCCAGTAGAAAGAGATTTCCCTAAGGAAAACGCCTTTAACGCTGCCCAATCTCCCTTCCTTTTCCAAAAATTTTTACGAATACGCTTTTTTGATGCAGAAGTACGTTTTTTTGGAACTGCCATTTAAATAAAAATTAAGAGATTACTCATTGGTATAGCTGGATGTGAAAGACATCTATTTAAAAAAAAATATGCACTTTTCTAATTCATTATGTATTTATTTTCTAAATAATATTTTTTTAGAATTATAAC